AATTTGCAAGTTGATAAAACCCGGTGGTCGAATTTTCCATCTCCAAGGAAAAACACTCTGATCTCCTATCAGAAAAATTCCCAATTCTCCTTTTGGTGCTTCGACTCTTACATAAAGTTCTTGCTTAGACAATTCAAAAGTTGGAGAAGGTTTTTTACTAATAAATCGATAGTCAAAATCATTCCATTCAGGGTCTTTTATTCTACCAAAGCGTCGAATTTCTAAATTCTCATAGGGTCCCCCTGGAATTCCTTCCAGAGCCTGTTGGATAATTTTTATGGATTCTGTCATTTCACTGATTCGTACTAAATACCGAGCTAATGAATCCCCTTCTTTTTGCCATTGAATCTCCCAATCAAATTCGTCGTAAGACTCATAACGATCAATTTTACGAAGATCCCACTGTATTCCGGAAGCTCGTAGCATTGGGCCCGATAAACCCCAATTTAGTGCTTCTTCTGCGCCAATAATGCCTACGCCTTCAACTCGTTCTAAAAAAATAGGATTCCGCGTAATAAGCTTTTGATATTCAGCAACCCCGGTTAAAAAATAATCGCAAAAATCCAAACATTTATCTATCCAGCCATGAGGTAGATCAGCAGCTACTCCTCCGATACGAAAATAATTATGCATCATGCGCATACCGGTAGCAGCTTCGAACAAGTCATATATTAACTCTCGTTCTCGAAAAATATAGAAGAAAGGGGTCTGTGCCCCAATATCTGCCATAAAAGGGCCAAGCCATAACAAATGAGAAGCGATACGACTTAACTCCAACATAATAGCTCTGATATAGCTAGCCCTTTTAGGTACTTGAATATTGCCTAGCTTTTCGGGTCCATTTACGGTTATTGCTTCTGTGAACATAGTAGCTAAATAATCCCAACGCGTTACATAAGGCAAATATTGTATAATTGTTCGATTTTCCGCAATTTTCTCCATCCCTCTATGTAAATAACCCAGTATTGGTTCACAATCAATAACATTTTCACCATCTAGAGTAACAATCAGTCGAAGAACACCATGCATTGATGGGTGGTGAGGGCCCATATTGACTATCATGAGGTCTTTTCTTGTAGTTGGTGCAATCATAAGTTTTTTCCCGAGTCGTTCTTCCATGCATTGCTGAAAGTAAAAAGAAGTTCATCAAAATTTAAACGACTAAGCTCAAATGGTATCACGCTTCAAATTAACGAGTTTTGATCTCTCGAATATTTAACTCACTAATTAATTCTTTATAGCGTCTTCTATTTTTTTTTGACAAATAGGCCAGCAGTCGTTGGCGTTTTCCCAAAATTTTCCGCAAACCTCTCTGGGATGAAGAGTCTTTTTTGTGCAATTCCAAATGTGAAGTAAGTCTTCTTATCTTAGTGGTAAAACTGAATACTTGAAATTCAACAGACCCTCTGTTTTCTTCGTTTTCTTTTTGAGAAATAACCGAAATGAATGAATTTGTTACCATAAAAAATCCCCTTTCCCTTTTTACAGATATGGATTTTATTGATCAATAATAATAATGCCATTAATTGGAATCTGGTATATACAATAATCTAATCCAAATTTCTTTATGAACTCCTAATTTTCTGAATTCAAATCAATTAATCCAATTTCTAATTGGATTTAGATAGGGATAGAAAAGGATTGGTACATTTTCGCATCGAAGAATTTAGACCTAAAACAAAGAAGGTTCTGTTGATTCATTTCGAGATCTAATCGAGACATTATTCATTTCCTATTGGATATTAGAATGAAATGTGAGACAAGACATGTGATCTATGTATTTGTTTGCTTTGATATACCCTATTATATATAGGGTATAGAATATATAGAAAAAGTGTATTATCCACGAAATGTCAAAATTTCAATCGTGGATACAGATGTATTCTTAACATACTGAAACGACTGCCATTATTGGTATCAAACCAATAACGATTCATACAAGCTAAATCCTCTAATCGATAATTAGGCCAAAGAAAGAGCTTTAATTTCATTAATTGATTTTTCTCTCTATCAAAATGGTTACTGTCATGCGAAACTTGGCTGCTGTCTTTTACGTCCTTTGCATTCCAAAATACTGGATTTCTATCTTCACCATTTCTATTCTTTGAATTAAAACAACTTAGAATTTTCAACTTTCTACGACGTCTAAACGAGAAAATATTTTCAGGAACAACCAAATCCAAATGATTTTTGTCTCTATTTTCAGTTATTCTTTGGTGTGATGAAATAGTTTCATCAAAATTCTTCTTAGAAACATATCTTTGTTCTTGGTATTTTTGATTAGTTTGGTGCTTACTCTTATGAACCAATGAAATACCTATGGTTTGATACATAATAAATTGTGCATCGTTTTTTCCAAACAGACGAATGGGTTCTATAATCAATATTCCCTTTTTCATCAATTGGTTAAGAGTTAAATTCTTCTCAATCAGCATTATATCCAAACTCATTTCTCTATTTTGAATCAAGGCTATAGTAATTTGGGTTGGATCTATCAGTCTAAGCAGGAGACAATATACCTTGACATTATTGATCAGTCTTTGATTCAAAGTATCGTCCCATCTCAATTGAAAAAGCAAATAACGTTTCAGGAAGAAATCTAGTTCTGCTCTCGCGCTGCTTTTGTATTGTTTTTTCTTTTTCCCCTTTTTCATGTCTGATCTTGCATAATTTTCTTCACTATCTTTTTGTTGTGAGAGAACGGATCCAAGATTTCCTGGACTTGTGGGTTCTTTTTCTCCTTGATTTTCATGTTTTTTATTCGATGGTATCAAAAAACTTCCTTTTTGCTTTTGATTTAGTTTTTGATTTTCACTACTATTTTCATTTTTATTCAAATTTGAAAGAAGTAATTTGCTTGGTATAAACCAAGGTTTGCTTTTATATGCATTATAAAGTAACACAAATTCTGGGAAGAACCAAGGCTCCAAATTCGCTATGCGACACTTTAGCATTTTTTCATTCATTCCCATCCAATCAAAAAATACTTTGTCAGAGTTTGGTGGATTGATTTCTGGAATCATAAGGTAAAAAAGATCTTTTTTAGGAATTATTTGAGTATTTTGATTCCCATTGCTGACCCAGGCCTCAATATCGCCTTTTTGTTTAAGATCAAAATTGAGAATGTTCCAATCAAAATATTTTCTATCGACCGTTTTTTCCATATATAGAATATGGACCTTTCCTAGATAATTATCGATAGGGATGTTCCTCAGTATATTTTCTTTATGCGTGTTATAAGAAATCTCTTGCTTCTTACGTCCTTGAAACGGAGATCTATAAAAAAAGTATTCCGTTTTATTTTCACAATTAAGAAATTTATATGATAAAAGATCATATTTATAGTATTTTTGCAAATTCTCTTTTCTTTTTTGATTAGATAATGAATATACTTCAATTTGTTTTTGTTTTTTGAAATCAATTAATTGGTCTTTTTCATATGAATGCCTTTTGCTAAAATTTTCCTTTTTACGCTGATGAACTGTATTGCGCCATTTTTCTGGTATTAATCTATACCATCTGCTCTGAGATAAATTGTATTGATAATATCCTCTTAACCACTTTTTCCATTGATTCATTTCATAACTCGGAAGTTTCTTATCCCCTAATTTCGAATCAACTATTCCTTGTGTTTCAAAAGAATCCTTTATTTCAGGCGGGGGGATTCCTTGAGATTGAAGAACAGCTCTTAATTTATACGATTTACTAACTTGGATTTGTGATAATTTGAAAAATACATATGCTTGTGACATGTAGGATAAGTCATAAAAAATAGGTGAATTTTTTTGACTATTACTAATATTATCAAGTGACTTTTTTATAGTCGAAATAAATGGAATTAGATTTTTCTTAATTTTATTAATTCTTTCTTGTTTTCTTTCATTATTGTAAATGGATTTATCAATAATTTTTTTTGTTGATTCAAGAAAAAGTTCTGTATTCATTCTGGGAATATTAATGATACATAAAAATATATCTGTGTAGATTCTTTCAATGAAAAATTTCCAAAAAAGAGGTAATTTAGAGATTAATTGAGCATTTCTTTTTTTGAATATTTGCCATTTTTCGAATCTTTTAGCATTATAACTTGTTTTTTTAAGACTAATATTATTTATTCTTGGAGTTACTTTTTTTTGCTCTTTTATAATTCTTTCTATTTGATTTCGAATTGTACTTGTTCTAGTAGTCAAATCCTTTATTTTTTTTTCTGTTAATGAAGAATTTGTCCAATTCGTAGATGCAATTTCACTAAACGATTCGTGAATTAGCCGATTGCTTATTATAGAATCTTTTTCTTCTTTAATTTCACTTGATTCATATACTTCTCTTCTTGGTAATCGAAATAACAGAATTTTTGAAAGTTCTTTTATTATTTTTTTTATAAAAATAACACTTTCGATAACCCATTCTTTTGTTTCTTTTAAAACTTTTCGAAGTAATTTTATTTTTCTTTTAAAAACTATTAGAACTCGAGAAGACTTCTTTTTAAATTTTCCAATTTTTTTTTCAATTTCCTTAAAAATGGGTTTAAAAAAGGAAGGTCCTTTTCGGGGCGAACCAAAAGGAAGTTCAGTTTCCATTCCCCAAACTGTTAAAAAACAAAAATCATCTTTTTCTTTTTTCTTTTTCATTAAACCTTTCTTAGATGATCGTAGTTTCGATTTGTGCCAAGGTTTCAGACGGAAAGGAAATAAGATTTTTATCTGAATACCGTCTGTCAACCAATTTTTCGGAAATTCTGTTTCGGATAATGGAACACCATTATAGGTACATTTAATATGCATCTCTCTATTCCATTCCTGTAAATCCTCAAACCATTCGGGAAATTGAAATAGGAACATGCGTCCACTATTTTTTGCAATTATCAATGAAGGTAATACAATATATTTTCTAAAAATAGATTGAGTTAGTAACATGCAACCTCTTATTACTTGTGTAATTGGAACGGTATCCCAGGCCTCTGCTATCTGTACTCGCTCTTTCTCCGTTCTTTTCTTCGT